GGGAAGGCTCTATGGAAAAATGGCGGTTCAATTCGATGTTGTTTAAGGAGGAGTTAGAACACGGGTGCGGGTTAAGTAAATCACTAGAGGGTATTCGACCCGTTGGAAATACAAATGGGGGTGAAGACCCTGTTATAAATAACATGATTCATGGTTGGATTGATAGTGACAGCTCTAATAATATTGATCCTTTATTTGGTGTCAGCAACATTCGGAGTTTGATCTGTGATGACACTTTTTTAGTTAAGGATAGTAATGGTGAAAATTATTCCATATATTTGGATATTGAAAATTTTATTTTTGAGGTTGAAGACGATCGTTCTTTTTTGAGTGAATTGGGCGGTTTTTTTTCTAGTTGCCTAAATTATAGTTATCCGAATGATGGACCTAAGAGTGACAATCACTACTACAATCGTTACATGTATGATACTCAATATAGTTGGAATAATCACATTACTAGTTGCATTGAGAGTTATCTTCGTTCTGAAATCCATATTGATAGTTACATTTCAAGCGGTAGTGACAATTACAGTAAGAATTACATTTATAGTTACATTTGTAGTGAAAGCGTAAATAGTATTGACAGTGATAGTTTCATCAGTATACAAACTAGCGCAAGTGGAAGTGATCTCGATATAAGTAAAAAATACAGGAATTTGTGGGTTCAATGCGAAAATTGTTATGGATTAAATTATAAGAAATTTTTTAGGTTAAAACGGAATATTTGTGAACAATGTGGATATCATTTGAAAATGAGTAGTTCAGAAAGAATCGAACTTTTGATTGATCCAGGCACTTGGGATGCTATGGATGAGGACATGGTTTCGGTGGACCCCATTGAATTTCATTCGGAGCAGGAGCCTTATAAAGATCGTATTGATTCTTATCAAAAAAAGACAGGGTTAACTGAGGCTGTTCAAACAGGCATAGGTCAATTAAACGGTATTTCCATCGCAATTGGGATTATGGATTTTCAGTTTATGGGGGGCAGTATGGGATCCGTAGTAGGCGAGAAAATCACCCGTTTGATCGAATATGCTACTAATAGCTCTCTACCCCTTATTATAGTGTGTGCTTCGGGGGGAGCCCGCATGCAAGAAGGAAGTTTGAGCTTGATGCAAATGGCTAAAATATCTTCAGCTTTATATGATTATCAATCAAATAAAAAGTTATTCTACGTATCAATCCTTACATCTCCTACAACCGGTGGGGTGACTGCCAGTTTTGGTATGTTAGGAGATATCATTATTGCCGAACCTAATGCTTACATTGCATTTGCAGGTAAAAGAGTAATTGAACAAACATTGAATAAGACAGTACCTGATGGGTCACAAGAAGCTGAGTATTTATTCCATAAGGGCTTATTCGACCCAATCGTACCACGTAATCCTTTAAAGGGTGTTCTGAGTGAGTTATTTCAGCTTCACGGTTTCTGTCCTTTGAATCAAAATTGAATCAAGTAGATCATTTAATTCTGTTTTTTTTATTTGAAGTTTACAAGTATTTAGTTTCCATTTTATTTAGTTTATGGTAATCAAAGTGAAAATAAAAAATAATAAGCACGGAGTTTTACTTGAGGTTATAAAATACAATTGTATAACGGATCATAAGTTGTTGATAATCACTTTTCTTATTTGCTACAGATCCATTTTATTTCTACCTATATAATGCATGATTAGTAATCGGGAAGGCTCTATCAATAGGATAAAAGAGTGAATTTTTCTCCTAAATTAGGAAAAATTCATGTTATTTTATTACATTACGTATTTATTATAGATATAATTATTCTCCAAGTAAGAACCTTTTTTGGTATTTATTAGAAGATAAGTATAAGAGAACAATAATAATAAATATATATTATATAAAAGTGAATAGGTACACTTATTTAGTTCTACGTTTCTTGTACCTATTATTATATACTGATAATAGATATACTTATCATAAGATATCTTTATAACAGGTACAAAATAGTAAATCGAGGTATCCATTCTATGACAACTTTCAACTTACCCTCTTTTTTTGTGCCTTTAGTGGGTCTAGTATTTCCAGCAATTGCAATGGCTTCCCTATCTCTTCATGTTCAAAAAAACAAGATTATCTAGATTCGACGGGACCAAATCTCGTTCATTTTTTTTTTTCAAGACTCGGACTTGGGTCATAATACAGATATCTATATCTATTTAAATTTATCTATCTATTTAGTGGACATAGGATACAACATGTGGATTCTTCCGAACACAAATGAAAGAGCTATTATGCGCGTGGAAACATCATGGGATGATATATGGGGATAAATAGATTATATATTCAAAAGGGGGTCCGCAGATGTATGAAATGGAAAGTGAAAGTAAAAATATCTCTATGTATGTAGATATCTATAGTGGGATTATATGAGGGGGATCCTTTTTTATATCTAAGCGATTCGATGAATTACTCCTAATGGTTCACATCATAATAAGAGTGCTAGTTGATAAGAGTTGCTTCAGGAACAAAAAAAGAAAGTCAAATTTTGGTTATTCTCTAAATTTCAATAAAATTAAACAACTGGATCTAGTATGAACTGGCGATCAGAACATATATGGATAGAACTTATAATGGGGTCTCGAAAAACAAGTAATTTATGTTGGGCCTGTATCCTTTTTTTAGGTTCACTGGGATTCTTATTGGTTGGAACTTCTAGTTACCTTGGTAGGAATCTGATATCCTTATTTCCTTCTCAGCAAATCCTTTTTTTCCCACAAGGGATCGTGATGTCTTTCTATGGGATCGCGGGTATGTTCATTAGCTCCTATTTGTGGTGCACAATTTCGTGGAATGTGGGTAGTGGTTATGATAGATTCGATAGAAAAAAAGGAATAGTGTGTATTTTTCGTTGGGGATTCCCTGGAAGAAATCGTCGAATCTTTCTTCGATTCCTTATGAGAGATATTCAGTCGATTAGAATAGAGGTTAAAGAAGGTATTTATTCCCGGCGTGTACTTTATATGGAAATCAGAGGCCAGGGTGCCATTCCTTTGACTCGTACTGATGAGAATTTGACTCCACGAGAAATTGAACAAAAGGCTGCGGAATTGGCCTATTTTTTGCGCGTACCAATTGAAGTATTTTGAAATGAATTGAAGAATGAATGCTTTCGCAGCATTGAGTTCTGTTTTGTTTTTTCAGGTCGCTCATTCGAGCAAAAGCAGACGCGTGTGAAACAACCAGAAAACAGAAAACAAAGCGCTTTTTCCACCAAAAGTTTTTGATGGATTGTATATGGAAATCAACTCCATTTTTTCATACTCGTAACAAGTATACTAAGTATGGATTCATCATATATATCCGAAAAACTAAGACTATATATATACTTCATATTTTTGGGGTCCAATATTTTTTAATTGATATGTTAGATATAGATGGATCATATCTTGTAATTCAATTCTGTTTTTGTTTTGTCTCGAAATTCGAAAAATATGCATTTCTTGACTTGAAGTGGCTCGTTAGGGCATTCAGCGAAAGGATACAATTGCTTCGAATGAAGACATAATAAAAAAAATATTGTTTCCAGATCTAAGGATTAGCCCTTTAATTAAATAATTCAATTAATTCAATTTAAATTAAATAAAATAAAGGGGGTCTGTGGATTCAATACCCTGTTTGTTATAGAACTCATGTTTCATGGAAATATCAGATTGGATAGAATCGAGGAATGAGGTGGTTTCATTAACAATTCACAGATTAAAAATGCCAAAAAAGAAAGCATTCAACCCCCTTCTATATCTTACATCTATAGTTTTTTTGCCCTGGTGGATTTCTTTCTCATTTAATAAAAGTATGGAATCTTTGGTTACTAATTGGTGGAATGCTGGGCAATCCGAAGTTTTTTTGAATAATATTCAAGAAAAGAACGTTCTGGAAAAATTCATAGAATTAGAAGAACTCTTCCTTTTGGACGAAATGATAAAGGAGTACCCCGATACACATATACAAAAGCTTCATATAGGAATACACAAAGAAACGATCCAATTGGTCAAAATGTACAATGAGGATCATATCCATACCATTTTACATTTTTCGACAAATATAATAAGCTTCGCTATTCTAAGTGGTTATTCTATTCTGGGTAATGAAGAACTTGGTATTATTAATTCTTGGGTTCGGAAATTTATCTATAACTTAAGCGACACAATAAAAGCTTTTTCTATTCTTTTATTAACGGATTTATGTATTGGATTCCACTCGCCTCATGGTTGGGAACTAATGATTGGTTCTGTCTACAAGGATTTTGGATTTTATCATAATAATCAAATTATATCTGGTCTTGTTTCCACCTTTCCAGTCATTCTAGATACAATTTTGAAATATTGGATCTTCCGTTATTTAAATCGTGTATCTCCGTCACTTGTAGTCATTTATCATTCAATGAATGACTAAAAATGATCTACTGATATAAATCTAATCATAATGTTTTTTTTACTTCGTACATAAACAAACCATTCAAAATGTTACTTATTTTTTAAGTTTCTACCGATCCGGGACATGACTCCTGGATCCCAGTAAAATAGCAGAATCGTGGATAGGGAACTCTACTAGCAACCTACCCAATTTATTGTAGAAATTTTCGGGATCAATGATTGGACCATGCAAAATAGAAATATCTTTTCTTGGATAAAGGAACAGATGACTCGATCCATTTTCGTATCGGTCATTATATTTATATATGTAATAACTTGGACATCTATTTCACACGCATATCCCATTTTTGCACAACAGGGTTATGAGAATCCACGAGAAGCTACTGGGCGTATTGTATGCGCCAATTGTCATTTAGCCAATAAGCCCGTGGATATTGAGGTTCCACAAGCGGTACTTCCGGATACTGTATTTGAAGCAGTTGTTAGAATTCCCTATGATATCCAACTGAAACAGGTTCTTTCTAATGGGAAACGGGGATCTTTGAATGTGGGGGCTGTTCTTATTTTACCTGAAGGATTCGAATTAGCCCCCTCCGATCGTAT